TACATTATTATCATTAATTTGATATTTATCCTTTGAAAAAAAGGCGACTTTATTATTTATTGTTGATAAAAGTAAATTTCTATTGACTACTTTTGGTGCTGCTTTTCCCCATAGAGATATGCAATAGAATGAACTATTTTTAGTACTACTGTAATTTTGAAAATGAACACGTAAATGCCCATCAAAAGTCAGTAAATACATTCGAAACATATAAAATGCGGTTAATCCTGTTGTAAAACAAGCTATTATTGCAAAAATTGGTGAATATAACCAACTATCGTTAAGAATTTCATCCTTAGACCAAAAGCAAGCAAGAGGCGGAATACCACAAAGAGAAAGTGTACCTAATAAGAAAGTGATTCTTGTAATTGGAACATATCTTGTTAAACCGCCCATAAGAATCATATTCTGACTTTTATCCGGTGAATATCCAACAATCGGTTCCATTGAATTAATAATAGATCCGGATCCCAAAAACAATAAAGCTTTAGAATAGGCATGAGTTATTAAATGGAATAAGGCAGCTCGATAAGAGCCTATACCTAGAGCTAACATAATATAACCCAATTGAGACATTGTCGAATAGGCTAAACTTCTTTTAATGTCTTTTTGAGCGAGAGCCAAAGTAGCTCCTAATAGTACTGTTATTACGCCTATTAAAGAAACGAAATTCATTATGTAAGGTATGACTCGGAAAAGAGGAAGAAGCCGAGCTACAAGAAAAATTCCCGCTGCTACCATGGTAGCAGCATGTATAAGAGCCGAAATGGGGGTGGGACCCTCCATAGCATCAGGTAACCATATATGAAGAGGGAATTGTGCGGATTTAGCAATTGCGCCGACGAATAATAAAAAGGCACAAAGAGTAACAAATGCAGAATTGACCCCATTACTACGGATCAAGTTATTAACTATTTCGAACAAATCTCGAAATTCTAAACTGCCAGTTATCCAATAAAAGCCTAAGATTCCTAATAATAAACCAAAATCTCCTACACGATTAGTTACAAAGGCTTTTTGGCAAGCACTTGCTGCAACGGGTCGTGTAAACCAAAAACCTATTAATAAATATGAACACATTCCCACTAGTTCCCAAAAAATATAAATTTGTATCAAATTGGAACTAGTAACTAGCCCCAACATAGACGTATTAGAAAAACTCATATAAGCAAAAAATCTCAAATATCCCTGATCATGAGACATATAATTATCACTATAAATAAGAACCATGATTCCAACAGTACTAATTAGTATTGACATAATAGAAGTAAGTGGATCGATCAAGTGTCCAAACTCTAAAGAAAAATCAATATTTATGGTCCAAGACCATAAATATTGATAGATAAAACTGCCATTTATTTGCTGAATAGACAGATTGGCCGAAAAGGCCATAATTATACTTAGCAGTAAAACACTAGTAAAACCCCATATACGACGAATATTTTTTGTTGCTGTAGGAATAAAGAGAAGTCCAAATCCTATTGACATAGTAACTGGAAGTGGAAGAAAGGGTATTATCCATGCGTATTGATATGTTTGTTCCATAAAAAAATATATATATTTTTTTTTATTGAATTCTTAGATTTATTCTCATATTTTTATTTGAAATATTCAAATAACTATAATTAGGTTGATCAAATAACATGACTAATTACCTAAGTATTATTTATTAACTAAAAAAGATATTTAATATAAATTAATAATAGATAAATATAAAAAAAAATGAAAATTTATTAACTAAAAAAGATAAATTGATAGAGAAAAATTCTTTTTATTATATGCTTAACTCAAAAGCAAGTTTCAATTTGATTTACTAATTAGAGTATCTATTATAAATAGCGAAGAGTATTATTAATGATACTAAGGTATCGAAATAATTATAAAAATGCCTCATATAAATTGCGATAAATATAACATTTTTTTAACTTAAATTTGTTTTTATTTTTCAATATATGAATCATCTAAAAATAAAAAGAGAATTTTGAGTTCTATAACTCGACCTTTGGCCCGGAGCAAAACTATCGAGTTCTAGTTTTTACTTTTTTTTTTTACTTTTTTGGTAGAACTCTATTTTGACATTCTAGATACATGAAAGTTTATTCTTAACTCTCTAACCCTATGGCTATACTTTATTTAGTAAACATTGAAATATCAATTTAAATGAGTCTTTTTTCATCAATTCTAACGCTTACTAACTATATTAAATCCTTGAATCTTGACCATTCAACACAAATTGACTATTATTTATTAATATTTCGAATAAGCCGCCATGGTGAAATTGGTAGACACGCTGCTCTTAGGAAGCAGTGCTAGAGCATCTCGGTTCGAGTCCGAGTGGCGGCATCCCCTAAAAGGGACACAGCGGATCCTATAATATATATAATTCTCAATTTTAATTCTATAATGGAGAACCCTCGCCCTTTTTATGATATTTGCGACTATAGAACATATATTAATTCATATCTCTTTTTCGATGATTTCAATTGTGATTACGATTCATTTTATAACCTTATTTTTTCACGAAATCGTAGGATTACACAATTCATTGGAAAGAGGTATGATAGCTACCTTTTTATCTATAACAGGATTATTAGTTATTCGTTGGATTTATTCGGGTCATTTCCCATTAAGTAATTTATATGAGTCATTAATCTTCCTTTCATGGAGTTTCTCCCTTATTCATATGATTCCTAAAATACGAAATCATAAAAATGATTTAAGCGTAATAACCGCGCCAAGTGCTATTTTTACTCAAGGTTTCGCCACGTCAGGTCTTTCAACCGAAATGCATCAATCCACTATATTAGTACCTGCTCTACAATCTCAGTGGTTAATGATGCATGTAAGTATGATGTTATTAAGCTATGCAGCTCTTTTATGTGGATCATTATTATCAATCGCTCTTTTAGTCATTACATTTAGAAAAAACATCGATCTTTTTTTTACAAGGAAGAATTTATTAATTAAATCCTTTTTCGTTGGCGAAGTTGAATATTTAAATGATAAAAGAAGTGTTTTTAAAAATAAAAACACTTCTTTTATTTCATTTCGAAATTATTACAAATATCAATTGACTCAGCGTTTGGATTATTGGAGTTATCGTGTCATTAGTTTAGGATTTACCTTTTTAACCATAGGCATTCTTTCTGGAGCAGTATGGGCTAATGAGGCTTGGGGATCTTATTGGAATTGGGACCCTAAGGAAACTTGGGCATTTATTACTTGGATCATATTTGCGATTTATTCACATATTAGAACAAATCAAAATTTACAAGATATACATTCGGCACTTGCAGCTTCTATAGGATTTCTTATAATTTGGATATGTTATTTCGGGATCAATCTTTTAGGAATAGGTTTACATAGTTATGGTTCATTCACATTAATATCTAATTGAATAGACTATCCGAAGGATACATAACATAAGAACATCCATTATATGTATTTCGAGTTTTTGCCAAGGAATCGGAATCAAATGGTTCGCAAAAACTCGAAATACATCTCATTACAACTCTAATTCACTTGATTTTATAGAATTATAAGACTTTCCGTCTCATTAATAAACACTATCTATAAAAATAATTAGATAAGATAGCTTGTACCTTGTCAACTGATAGTAAAAGAACGAAATCGGGATAAATCCCAATACCTATTATGGGTAAAAAGAGACAGATCGAAATAAACAGTTCTCGTGGTCCCGAATCCAAAAAATTAGAGTTTGGAAGATAGAATAATTTGTATCCGTAGAACATTTGACGTAACATAGATAATAAATAAATAGGAGTTAATATCATTCCAATTGCCATTACAAAAGTAATTAGTACTTTTGGCATTAAAAGATATTTTGAGCTGGTAATTATTCCAAAAAAGACTACTAATTCTGCAACAAAACCACTCATCCCTGGCAATGCAAGAGAGGCCATCGAAAAGCTACTGAACATTGTAAATATTTTTGGCATCGGAACAGCTATCCCCCCCATTTCGTCAAGAGAAACAAGACGTATTCTGTCACAACAGGTTCCTGCCAAGAAAAAAAGTGCAGCACCAATAAATCCATGAGAAAGTATTTGTAGAATGGCTCCATTTAATCCCATATTGGTTATAGACCCAATTCCTATGATTGTGAAACCCATGTGAGATACAGAGGAATAGGCTATTCTCTTTTTTAAATTGCGTTGACCAAAAGAGGTTGAAGCCGCATAGATTATTTGTATTGTTCCCACTATCACCAACCACGGTGAAAATATGGAATGAGCACGGGGTAATAATTCCATATTGATCCGAATCAATCCATATGCTCCCATTTTTAATAAAATTCCGGCAAGAAGCATACATGTACTGTAATGTGCTTCTCCATGGGTATCTGGTAACCATGTATGCAGGGGTATGATCGGCGATTTGACAGCATAAACAATAAGGAAGCCAAAATATAATATTATTTCCAATGCCATCGGATATGATTGATTAGCTAGTCTTTCAAAATCTAATGTCGGTTCAGTGGCGCCATATAAACCCATACCTAGAACTCCTATTAATAGAAAAATAGAACCCCCTGCAGTGTACAAAATAAACTTTGTAGCCGAATATAGGCGCTTCTTTCCCCCCCACATTGATAAAAGTAAGTAAACAGGAATTAATTCTAACTCCCACATGATAAAAAAAAGTAAAAGGTCTCGAGAAGAAAATGATCCTATTTGACCACTATACATTGCCAACATAAAGAAATAGAATAATCGTGAATTTCGAGTAACTGGCCAAGCCGCTAAAGTCGCTAAAGTAGTGATAAATCCTGTCAGTAAAATGGGTCCCACAGAAAGCCCATCAATTCCTAGTCTCCAGTGAAAATCCAAAATATTTATCCATTTCAAATCTTCTTCCAATTGTATTAATGGATCGTCCAATTGGAAATGATAACAGAATGCATAGGTAGTTAAAAGGAGTTCTAATAAGCATATACATAGAGTATACCATCTAAACACCTTATTCCCCTTATGGGGAAGAAAAAAAATGGAAGAACCCGCAAATAGAGGCAAAACAACAAGTATTGTTAACCAAGGAAAATAACTCGTGATAAAGACAAGATACGCTTTGACCAGAAAAGCCCGTACTTGATAAAATAAATATATTATATTATTGCGAGCACGGGCTTTTGTCGGTAAAGAGGAATCAAATGATTCAAATGGAGTTTTTGTAACGTAACATATAATTAATAAGATAGACCCATGCTACGAGTTGTTTCATGCCATAAATAAACACGGACACTCAAAAAGTCTGTTGGGCAAGCGGATTCACATCTCTTGCAACCTACACAATCCTCAGTTCTTGGTGCGGAAGCAATTTGTTTAGCTTTACATCCGTCCCAAGGTATCATTTCCAATACATCTGTGGGGCAGGCGCGTACACATTGAGTACATCCTATACATGTATCATAAATTTTTACTGAATGTGACATTAAATCTATAAATTCCCGTTTTTAACATAAAAAATTTTCGATCCGGTTTTGGTATGGTAAAAATAAATGGTAAAATTAGTAGTAAATTAATTATATGTTTATATTATAGACACCAGGACACCAGACGAATCAATGATTTATCAATTTTTTTAGAATCAATATATTTCTAAATCTGTTCATGAAAAAGTGCCAAGAGACTTTGATTTATGTTTCAACAACCACAGTCATACAATAGAAATCGCACATCTTAATTCAAATTGGTCAACAAACAATACACTAAATATTTATTATTAATGGAATTTAAATTCTATTTTAATTTGAATAAATCTAACTAATTAATAGAAATTATTATTTTATTATTATATTAGTTATATAATGAAAATCAATGATTACATAATGAATGATTACGACTTATTTAATTATTCAACAAATTTGATTGATTTATACGAGTGGATTTTTTGTTATGATGGATCGACGAAACAATAGCTAGTCCAATTGCAGCTTCAGCAGCTGCAATAGCTATAACAAAAATTGAGAAAATGTCTCCTTTTAATTGGCGACTATCAAATAAATCAGAAAATGTTACGAGATTTATATTAACTGAATTTAGTATAAGTTCAAGACACATAAGTGCTCTAACCATGTTTCGACTTGTGATTAATCCATAGATACCGATAGAAAATAAATAGACACTCAAAAAAAGTACATACTCGAACATCATTAACTAACTCCCCATCAATTTGGATTCATTTAAATATGATATGAATAACAATTCAACTGATTCGATTGACTAAAATAGATTAGACCAAAAGTTAGGTATTGGCAATTTAGGTTTAACTAAAAATAAAAATAAAAACCCTTTTTTATTAAAAATTTGAAATTCTCAAAATATTTTAAATTCTTAAATTTTAAGTATTTATTATTGACGAGCCATAGTAATTGCACCTATTAAAGAAACTAAAAGAATTATAGAAATAAGTTCAAATGGAAGATAAAAATCTGTTGATAAATGAATCCCAATTTGTTGAACATTACTTATAAGGTCCTGTTCTAGAATCTGGTTTGATCTTGTAGTCCAAAGAATTCCGTACCATGACGTATCTGGGATAGTAATAATTAGTGAAATAAAAATACTTGTACAAACCAGTGAAGTAACCCCATCTCCAAGGGTCCAAAGGCGGGAATTGTTGGAATATTCTGAGCCATTCATGAACATTACAGCAAATATGATTAAGACATTTATGGCTCCCACATAAATAAGAAGTTGTGCAGCAGCTACAAAATAAGAATTTGATAAAATATAGAATAAGGATATACAAATAAGAACCAATCCCAATGAAAAGGCAGAATAAATTGGATTGGTAAATAATACTACTCCCAGGCCCCCCAATATAAGAACTGATCCCAGAAAGACTACAACAATATTATGTATTGATCCAGGTAAATCCATTATGTATGAAATAAGAGATAAATAAATTTCATGACCTTACTGAATAGTCAGGAAGTAAAAAGTAGGCTATTTTTTTCTTGTCTATAAGTCTATAATACATTCCTAAATGAAATTTTAATGTAGTAAGGTAGTATAGATTAATGTAGATATAGATAAAGTTATTGGGCCAATTCAACCAATAATGATTGTTTTACTTTTAGTTACATTGACAAAAAAAAACGAAGTTTTTTTCTATCAAAATAAAATCTTAGTAATTGGTAATTGTTCTTGAATCAAGGTATTTACCCTTGTCTATTTTGATTTGAGTCGAATTCATAACAGTTTGAATTGTGTAGTCTCCAATTACTGACATTGGTAATCGACCCAAAGCAATTTGATTATAATTCAATTCGTGACGATCATAAGTAGAAAGTTCATATTCTTCAGTCATTGATAAACAATTTGTGGGACAATATTCGACACAGTTACCACAAAATATACAGACACCAAAATCTATACTATAGTTAAGCAATTTTTTCTTTTTAATATCTCCTTCAAATCTCCAATCAACAACAGGTAGATCTATAGGGCACACACGAACACATACTTCACAAGCAATACATTTATCAAATTCAAAGTGGATTCGACCACGAAAACGTTCTGAGGTGATCGACTTTTCATAAGGATACTGAATAGTTGCAGGTAAACGATTTGCATGGGATAAGGTAATTATGAAACTTTGACCAATATACCTTGCGGCTCGTATTGTTTGTTGACCATAATTCATGAACCCAGTCACCATAGGAAACATATTGTAGATATCCACGAATAAGTTGATGTTTCTTTCTCTTGTTTAAGAGAGGTTATGAGTCTAGAATACTGTTATCATATTCTGTTATTTATAGTGAAACAAGTTGGGAAGAGGTTGTCAATAATAAATTACCTAGAGAAATAGGTAAAAGAAATTTCCATCCAAGATTTAATAGCTGATCCATTCTCATCCTAGGTAAAGTCCATCTTGTTGTGATAGATATAAAGAGAAACAAATAAGCTTTAGCTAATGTAATAAAGATACCAAGTGTAATTCCAAAGACACTAGCAATTTTATTTATTCCGAAAAGTTCAGGAACAGATATATATGGAATAGATATATTCCACCCACCTAAATAAAGAACTGTTACAAATAAAGAAGAAACTAAGAGATTTAGGTAAGAAGCAATGTAAAATAAACCATATTTGATACCAGAATATTCAGTTTGATAACCTGCTACTAATTCTTCTTCTGCTTCTGGTAAATCAAAAGGTAATCTTTCACATTCTGCTAGAGAAGAAATTAGAAAAACTATAAACCCTATAGGTTGACGCCACATATTCCATCCCCAAAAACCATATTTTGACTGTACCTCAACTATATCAACTGTACTTGAACTGTTCGATAATCATAGTCGATAATAACATAACTGTTCTTGTTTTCGCCGCTATTCCAAAACCGTACATGAGACCTCAGCTTCATACGGCTCCTCTATGGCAAGGACTGGTTCGGTATTATTATAGAGATCTTTGCAGATTCAACGTAGGGTAGATATGGAATAAAAATACCGTGTAAAGTCTCAAAAATTGGACCAATGGAATTCTGTCTGCTAGAATGGCGCTTCCGAATTGATCTTATCCCTTATACTTAAATCTTCAGTAATAACTTCATTTTTAAATAAAATACTCACTCCTTAATATCAAAAGATAAAAAGAATTCGATATTCTTTTACACATATGTATAGATGTAGGAAAAAATTAATAAGGATCTTTTCTTTTTTCCATTCTATTTCGTTTGTTCCTATTCTTCTTTTTCATAAGAAGTGACTCCTGAGAATAAAGGATTAATTCGTTCTTTATAGTTATTTCTTTAATCAGTGACTAGGAGCATACTCTAGATCGGAATCGTGGGGAAGTACTGCTTGATCATTTCTACCAACTTAAAGCCCCTATTATCTTATGATTCGTTTTATGTGAAAATACCTCTTTTTTGATACCTTACATAATCTCTATTACAAATCCTTTGTGTACCTTAGTGTTCCTAACCGTCCACTGATTTTTTTGATCCCCAGTATGGTAATACATACAAGACAGTAGTAGAAACCCCATACAGTTGATCTTTTGCACCCGCTTCAAGATATGATGACTAATAGAAAGAACTCAATCTTGGGATAAAGAGTTTATACTCTTTAATGTTTACTTCTGCTTTATTCTTGTATATAGGAAATGAGATTTTATCTTTTTACTACACATTGATAAGCTGTTTTGTTTCACTCATATAACTATTTGGTTTAACTCATCGACTTGAATGAATGATAAATAAAAAAAAAATATCTCTATCTATCTAATATATTCCTCTTTCCTTTATTTCATTTTGATTTTGAGGAGAGATCAAAGTTTATGTTCTAACGAATCACACGTAGAGATATTGATAACACACATAGAGTTAATGGTATTTCATAACTAATAGATTGAGCCGCAGCTCGCAAGCCACCTAAAAAAGAATATTTATTATTCGATACATATCCTGATATAAGAAGACCAATAGGAGCAATACTTGAAATGGAGATCCATAAAAAAACACCTATACTGAGATCAGCTAAAACAAGTCGATACCCAAAAGGAATTATTAAATAACTTAATACAATTGATATGACTGCTATAGACGGCCCAATACTAAACAAACGAATATCTCCTCTAGATGGTAGGAGGTCCTCTTTAAAAAGTAATTTCGTCCCGTCCGCTAAAGCTTGAAGAATTCCCAACGGGCCAGCATATTCGGGTCCAATACGTTGTTGTATCGCTGCGGATATTTCTCTTTCTAACCATACAATTACTAGTACTCCTATTATGATTCCTAATATAAGGGTCAAAGCAGGGACAAATAGCCATATGAGTCCATAAACTTCTTTTAAGGATTCTGATTTTAAAAAAGAATTGATAGTTTGTATTTCTGTTGTGCCAATTATCATTTCAACGATCAACTTCTCCCATAATGATATCTATACTACCGAGTATTGTCATGATATCAGCCAATTTCATTCTTTTAATAAGCTGAGGAAGAATTTGCAAATTGATAAAACCAGGCGGACGAATTTTCCATCTCCAGGGGAAAACACTATTATCTCCTATCAAATAAATTCCTAATTCTCCCTTTGGGGCTTCCACTCTTACATAAAGTTCTTGTTTGGACAATTCAAAATTAGGCGAAGGTTTTTTACTAATAAATCTATATTCAAAATCATTCCATTCCGAATTCCTTGCTCTATCTAAGCGCCGAATTTCTAAATTTTCATAGGGTCCTCCGGGAATTCCTTCTAAAGCCTGTTGAATAATTTTTATAGATTCCCTCATTTCGCCAATTCGTACTAAATAACGAGCTAATGAATCCCCTTCTTTTTGCCATTGGACTTCCCAATCGAATTCATTGTAGCATTCATAAAGATCAACTTTACGAAGATCCCATTGGATCCCAGAAGCTCGTAACATCGGTCCTGATAAGCCCCAATTTATTGCCTCTTCTCCACCAATAATGCCTATTCCTTCAACTCGTTCCAAAAAAATGGGATTCCGCGTAATAAGTTTTTCATATTCAACAATACTTGTTAAAAAATAATCACAAAAATCCAAACATTTATCTATCCAACCATGAGGTAGATCAGCAGCTATTCCTCCGATGCGGAAATAATTATGCATCATTCGCATACCTGTGGCAGCTTCGAATAGATCATATAGCAATTCTCTCTCTCTGAAAATATAGAAAAAAGGAGTCTGCGCACCAATATCTGCCATAAAAGGCCCAAGCCATAATAAATGAGAAGCTACACGACTCAGCTCTAGCATAATAACTCTGATATAGCTGGCCCTTTGAGGTACTTGAACATTTCCCAATTGTTCTGGTGCATTTACTGTTATTGCTTCGGTGAACATAGTAGCTAAATAATCCCAACGTGTTACATAAGGAAGATATTGGATAATTGTTCGGTTTTCCGCTATTTTTTCCATTCCTCTGTGTAAATAGCCCAATACGGGTTCACAGTCAATAACATCTTCACCATCGAGAGTAATAATAAGTCTAAGAACACCATGCATTGATGGGTGATGAGGACCCATATTAACTATCATGAGATCTTTTCTTGTAACCGGTACAGTCATATCTTTTCTTCCCTAATTCATTATTCCATGAATTTCTCAAAACAAGGTTTATAAAAATAAAAATCTAATAACTAATCACAAAAAAATTAAAATTAATCCTCAAATTAGCGATTTTTTAGTTCCCGAATATCTAATTGATTAATTAATTTCTTATAACGTACTCTATTTTTATTTGACAAATAAGCCAATAGTCGTTGACGTTTTCCCAGAATTTTTCGTAGACCTCTTTGAGATAAAAAATCTTTTTTGTGCAATTCCAAATGTGAAGTGAGTCTCCGTATTTTATTGGTGAAACTGAATACTTGAAATTCAACAGACCCTTTATTTTCTTCTTTTTCGTCTTGCGGAATAACTGAAATAAATGAATTTTTGACCATAAAAAATTTCTTCTATATTTTTCCTTTTTATAGATTTTACCGATCAGGAAAAATAATAATTATATTTGGTTATTATTATGTCAGTCATTTTAATCTGATTATAAACAAAAGTTTAGATTTATTTTTCTTCATACTTTTTTATTCTATCTAAATCCTGAAATAAAAATTGGATTTAGATAGAATAAAATATATACATTTACACATTCATAAAAGCATAAAAGAGAGCTATTTTTTGTACCTAAAAATAGTCTACCAAATTTATTATTCCTAGATCCAATTGAAAATTGATATGCCATTAATCAGTATAATGTACAAAAATGTAACATAACATATGCATATGTACATGTTTCGCCATATATAAAATATGTCAGGCGATATAGATATATACGAAATATATTTTTATTAACTGATTCTGGATTGTGGATACATATGTATTCTTGACATACTAAAACGACTACTGTTATGGGTATCAAACCAGTAACGATTCATACAAGCTAAATCCTCTAATCGGTAATTGGGCCAAAGAAACAATTTTAATTTAATAAAGTTATTAAAATCCTCATTCAAAAATTGTCCATAGTTTATTATCTTTTTTTCGGTGCAAAATTGTGGATTTTTCTCCGTATTATTCCAATTCCATAAATTTAAACAAATTAGAATTCTCAACTCCCTACGACGTCTATCAGATAGAATATGTTCGGGAACAAAGAAATTATAATGATTTTTTTTTTCTTCATTCACAGGCATATCGCTATGTTGTGCAATGGTTTTGTATAAATTATTCTTATCAACATTTCGTTTTTTTATGAATTTTTTAGTAGTTTTCATTTTGTCTTTACCCTTATCAATTAATGAAATACTTATGGTTTGATAGATTATAAATTGCCCATCGTTTTTTAGAGATAAACGAACTGGGTCGATAATTAATAGTCCTCTTTTTATCAATTCTGTAAGAGCAAGATCCTTTTTACTCAGCATTATATCCAGACGCATCTCTCCTCTTTGAATCGAGGATATAGCAATTGACTTTGGATTTTTCAATCTAAGCAAGAGACAATATACCTTAATATTATTGATCATGTTTTGACTTAAGGAATGATTCCATCTTAATTGAAAAAGGAAATATTTTCTCAGGAATAAATCTAGTTCTGCTTCCTTGCTGCTCTTAGATTTTTGTTTATTTATACTTTTTTTAATGTCTAATCCCGCGTAAATCTCTTCAATATATTTTTTTTCTTGGTTGAAATTTTCTAAATCAAGATATTCTTTTTGATTAGATAATATGGAAAGGTTTTTTTTTTTATAAAAATCAAAAAGAATAAATTGGATTGGTATAATCCAGGGTTTAATTTTATATGTATCAAAAAGTAGCACAAATTCTGGTAAGAACCAAGATTTTATTTTTGATATGATACGATCATGATATAACATTTTTTGATTCATTCCCATCCAATCAAAAAGGTTTTTTTTTTCGCTGGATGAGTTGATTTCTTTATGAAGCGAAATGTATTTTTTTTTTATTTTGTTTTTATACTTATTAATTTGAATTTTAGTATTTTTATTAGTCTTGATACCAAAATGTGCATTGGTCCAAGTCTCAATATCAATATTTTTTATAAGATAAAAATTTTTACAATCAAAATATTTTCTATCCCTGTTTTTATTCGTATCAATAGGATATCTTTCCTCTAGATAATCACTAATAGCTGTACTTACCAATACATAAAATGCGTCGGGTTTCCATGTATGGAAATTATATGGAATCCTTTGATTCTCGTTTACTTGTACTGTTGATTCATAAATATATGAGTTTTTCTTTTTCCCAATATATTCATAATTCATATATTTATGTGATAAAAGATCATATCTGTAGTGTTTTTTAACCAATTTTTTATTTGTTAATGAAACCGTTGCAGAATAATCTTCTTTTACGTAATAACTTAATAGGTCTTTTTTATTTTTATATGGATTAAAATTAAATTTAATTGAGTCTTTATTTTGAATCAAACGAAGTTGATTTACTCTATTTCGCCATTTTTTCGGGACTAATCGAGACCATTTGATATCGCAAAAATTGTATTGATAAAAACCCCTTAACCAATTTTTCCATTCATTCATTCCAGACTTTTTCATTTTATTATGTCTTGATTTGTAATCAAATATTCCTCGTGTTATACAATAATCCTTTATTTTATTCCTAAGATAATGATGGGTCTTATGATCTTGAAATATGGATCTCAAGTCAAACTTGTTAAGTAATTGGGTTTGTGATAATTTTAAAAATACATATGCTTGGGACAAGGAAGTATAACTATTTATATTTTGATTGCTAATATTAGTATTAGTATTTGAAAACCACTTTTTTATAGTCGAAATAAAGTTAATTGTATTTTGATTTGTTTCAACAATTTCTTCTTTATTTTTTTCATCGTTGCAAGTGTATTTATATTTAGTGATAATTTTTTTTGTTGATTCAAAAAAAAGTTGTGTATTGATTATGAAAATATTTATGATATGCAAAATATTTATGTATATTTTTTCAATGAAAGATTTAATAAAATAATGTGATTTACGTATTAATCGGATATTGTTTCTTTTTAATATCTGCCAACTATATTTCTGTGATTCCGATTTTTTTATTTTATCATCATAGATTAAAACTGGTTTTTTATTGTCTTTTGTGATTTGTTCTATTTGATTCTTGGTTGTGATTATCCTATGAGAAAGATCTTTCATTTTTTTTTCTATGAGTGAATAATTTGTCCAATTCATAGATCGAATTGGTACGGTCGATTTATGTTTAATTTTCTTATTTTTTTTTGAATCTTTTCCATTTTTATTTGGTTCATATACTTTAACTTTCTTCAATTCAAATAAAAAAATAGGATTTACTTTTTCAAGTTCTTTCATTATTTGTTTTATAATAAGAACAGTTTTGATGACCCATCCTTTTTTTTCTTTTGAAATTTGTAGGGGTTTTCCTCTTTCTTTAAAGACCCTTGGAACGAGAAAAAATTGATTTTTTGCCTTTATAATTTTTTTTTTGAGTTCTTTAAAAATTGGTTCAAAAAAAGAAAGTTGTTTTCGGGGAGAACCAAAGGGACGTTCTGTTTCCATTCCCCATACTGTTAAAAAACAAAAATTATTTTTTTTTACTTTTTTTTTCATTAAATCTATATTATTATGATGAGATCGTACCTTAGATCTTTGTTTTTGCCAAGGTTTCAAACAAAAAGGAAATAGAATTTTTATCTGAATTCCGTCTGTTAACCAATCTTTTGGAAATTCTGTTTCTGATAATTGAACACCATTATAGGTGCATTTAACGTGCATTTCTTGATTCCATTCCCTCAAATCCTCGTCCCATTCGGGTAATTGGAATAATAATATACGGCCAATATTTTTAGCTATTATTAATGAAGGTAATACAATATATTTTCTAAGAAAAGATTGTGTTACTAACAGCAAACCTCTTATTGGTTGCGCAAATAGAATGCTATCCCAAGTTTCTGATATTTTTAGTCGATCATTTTCCTCTTTTTTTTTATGTTCTTTTG